TTTTTTTGGATCGAATAGACAAAACATTTTTTTTTTCGTTTTTTGATATATTTAAAATTAGGAATTGGTTAGGGAGAACCTCAGAATCTCAAATTTATTATTTTGAGCAAGAACATACAAAAGAAAGTGAAAAAACAAACAAAGAGAAAGAAGAGGAAAATGAACGAATAGCAATATCAGAGGCTTGGGATAGCTTTCTATTTACTCAAGCAATAAGAGGTTTAATATTAGTAACCCAATCTTTTCTTAGAAAATATGTTCTATTTCCCGTATTAATAATAGCTAAAAATATTAGTCGTATGTTATTGTTTCAATTCCCCGAATGGTACGAGGATTGGAAGGAATGGAATGGAGAAATGCATGTTAAATGTACTTATAATGGTGTTCAATTATCAGAAACGGAATTTCCCCAAAATTGGTTAAGAGATGGTATTCAAATAAAGATTCTATTTCCTTTTTATCTGAAACCTTGGCAAAGATCTAAGGTACGATTTAATCATGGAGATCAGCAAAGGCAAAAAAAAGAGAAAAAAGATAACTTTTGTTTTTTAACAGTTTGGGGAAGAGAAGCAGAGCTACCTTTTGGGTCTCCCCGAAAACGACCTTCTTTCTTTGAACCCATTTTTAAAGAACTCGAAAAAAAAACGATAAAAGCGAACAAGAAAATTTTACAAGTTATAAGAGTTTTCAAAGAAAGAGGAAATGGGGTTCTAAAAGTTTCCAAAAAAAAAACAAGATGGTTCATCAAAATAATTCTATTTATGGACCTAATAATGAAAGAACTTGAAAAAGTAAAACCCATATTAAAATCGAGTAGGGTTAAAATATATGAACCAACTAAAAATAAAAATGGAAAAGATTCTAATATAAATTATAAGATTCTTCGCGAATCGATGATTGCAATTCAATTCCTGAATTGCGGAAATGCAAATTATTCACTCATCGAAACAAAAATGAAAGATCTTGCTAATAAGACAATCACAATTAGGAGTCAAATAAAAGGAATCACAAAAGACAAGAAAAAAATGGTTCTAACTTATGATGATAAAAGATCGGAATTACAGAATGATATTTGGAAAATATTTAAAAGAAAAAATATCCGATTAATACGTAAATCGCATTATTTTATAAAATCTTTCATTGAAAAAATATACATGAATCTATTACTATGTATCATTAAGATTCCAAGTTTTAAATCAACAAACAAAATTTTAACTAAATACATTTATAATGATAAAACAAATCAAGAAGGAATTGAAAAGACAAATCAAAAAATAATGAACTTTATTTCGACTATAAAAAAGTCGTTTTATAATATTTTTTATAATACTAATTTTAGTATTAGCAACAAAAATTCTAATATTTATTGGGACTTATCTTCTTTGTCTCAAGCATATATATTTTACAAATTCTCGCAAAATCAATTATTTAACAAATATGCTTTGAAATCTGTACTTCAATATCATAATCATAACACCTATCCTTTTCTTACAGATATAATAAAGAATTATTGTACAACACAAGGAATATTTGGTTCCAAACCAAAGCATAAGAAAATACATAAGTATAGAATGAATAAATGGAAAATGTGGTTAAGGGGTCATTTTCAATATAATTTATCTCAGACTAAGTGGTCTTATTTAGTATCAAAAAAATGGCAAAATAGGGCTAACCAATGTCGTATAATTCAAAAAAAAGACTCAACGGAATCTGATTTATATAAAAAAGAAAAAGACCAATTAATTCATTACATGAAAGAAAATTACTATGCAGTAAATTCATTGATGAGTCAAAAAGAAAAATTGAAAAAAAATTTAGGATATGATATTTTATCATATAAATATATAAATTTTGAGGATAATAAAAACTCATATATTTATGAATCAACGTTACAATTACAAGAAGTGGAAAACAAAAAAATTTTATCTAATTTCAATACACTAAAACCCGAACCATTTTATGGATTGATAAGGATAGTTATTAATAATTATCTAGAAAAAAGATTTCTCATTGATACGGACAAAAATATGGATAGACTATTTTTAAATTATAAAATTCCCCATTTCTGTATTAGAAATAATATTGATATTGAGACCCGGGCCAATACGCCTATCAACACCAAGATTCATAAAAATACTCAAAATCAAAATTATCAAAAATTAAAAAAAAATTCCTTTTTTGATTGGATGGGAATGAATCAAGAAAAATTCTATCGTAGCATATCACATCTAGAACCTTGGTTTTTCCCAGAATTTTTACTACTTTTTAATGCGTATAAAATAAAACCGTGGATCATACCTACCAAATTACTTATTTTTAATTTTCATTTCTATGAAAATATTAGTATTAGTAAAAGTAAAAAGATCAATGTAAAAAAAAAAAATGAACAACAAGGTCAAGGAAATCTTGTATTAGATTTACGAAAACAAAATGAAAAAGATGTTGAGACAGATTATACAGGAACAGACATTAAAAAAGGTAGAAAAAAAAAACAATCTAAGAGCAAGAAAGAAGCAGAACTCAATTTCTTCTTGAAAAAATATTTTCTTTTTCAATTAAGATGGGATGATCTCTTGAATCAAAGAATGATCAATAATATAAAGGTATATTGTCTTCTACTTAGACTGATAGATCCAAAGGAAATAGCTATATCTTCAATTCAACGAGGAGAGATGCATCTAGATGTAATGTTGATTCAGAAAGATCTAACTCTTACAGAATTGGTAAAAAGAGGCATATTTATTGTCGAACCAATTCGTCTATCTATGAAAAGGGATGGAAAAGATATTATATATCAAACCATAGGTATTTCATTGGTTGATAAGACTAAACGCCAAACTGATGGAAAATCCATAATAAAAAAAGAATATGTTGATAAACAAAAATTTCATGAATCTGTTGCACAACACAGCAATATACTTATGACTAAAAACAAAAATTATTATGATTTCCTTGTTCCTGAAAATATTCTATCCCCCAGACGTCGTAGAGAATTGAGAATTTTCATTTGTTTTAATTCTCAGAATTGGAATATTATGGGTAGAAATCCAATATTCTGTAATCAAAACAACATAAACAACTGTGGACAATTTTTGAACAAGGAAAAACATCTTAATACATATACAAAGAAATTCATGAAATTCAAATTTTTTCTTTGGCCCAATTATCGATTAGAAGATTTAGCTTGTATGAATCGTTATTGGTTTGATACCAATAATGGCAGTAATTTCAGTATATCAAGAATACATATGTATCCGCGATTCAGAATTCTTTAAATTCTTTAATTATATTAATTAATAGTATATAATAAATATAAATATAACATAGTATATTTCCTCTATATCTTATATCTATTTTTCTTTATTGAAAAAACATTTTCTTTCCTGAATAGGAAAATCTTGAAAAAAAAAATGGATCGTTCCTTTTTACCCAAATCAAATTGAAAATTTGATTTGGATAGAAAAAATTCTATATGAAGAAATGAGAAACTTTTTTTTACTAAATTTAAATAACTGCAAATAACACGTATAATAAATATTTTTATTTTTTCTGATCGGTAAAATTCGCGTAAAAGAAAAAAAAAAGAAGAAAATTTTGTTTTTATGGTTTCATTCATCTCGGCTATTCGACAAGAAAAAGAAAAAAACTGTGGATCTGTTGAATTTCAAGTATTTAGTTTCACTGATAAGATACAAAGACTTACTTCACATTTAAAATTACAGAAAAAAGATTTTTTATCACAAAGAGGTCTACGAAAAATTCTGGGAAAACGTCAACGGCTGTTGGATTATTTGTCAAAGAAAAATCGAGTACGTTATAAGAAATTGATTAACCAGTTGGGTCTTCGGGAGTCAAAAACTCGTTAATTTTAAGTTTAAGATTGGTTTGAATTTTTTCTTTAGTTATTAAATTTTGCATTTTGATCAACTTCATTTTGCTAAATTCATGGAATACTGAATTGAATTAAGGAAGAAAAGTTATGACTGTACCAACTACAAGAAAGGATCTCATGATAGTGAATATGGGTCCTCACCACCCATCAATGCATGGTGTTCTTCGACTAATTGTTACTCTCGATGGTGAAGATGTTATTGATTGTGAACCTATATTGGGTTATTTACATAGAGGGATGGAAAAAATAGCGGAAAATCGAACAATTATACAATATTTGCCTTATGTAACACGATGGGATTATTTAGCCACTATGTTCACAGAAGCAATAACAGTAAATGCACCAGAACGATTAGAAAGTGTTCAAGTACCTAAAAGAGCTAGTTACATTAGAATAATTATGCTAGAACTGAGTCGTATAGCTTCTCATTTATTATGGCTTGGACCTTTTATGGCAGATATCGGTGCACAGACTCCCTTTTTCTATATTTTCAGAGAAAGGGAATTGTTATATGATCTATTCGAAGCCGCTACAGGTATGCGAATGATGCATAATTATTTCCGTATTGGGGGAGTTGCTACCGATTTACCTTATGGCTGGATAGAGAAATGTTTGGATTTTTGCGATTATTCTTTAACAGGACTTGTTGAATATCAAAAACTTATTACGCGTAATCCTATTTTTTTGAAACGCGTTGAAGGAGTGGGCATTATTGGTGGCGAGGAGGCAATAAATTGGGGTTTATCAGGACCAATGTTACGGGCTTCTGGAATCCAATGGGATCTTCGTAAAGTTGATAGTTATGAGTGTTACAATAAATTTGATTGGGAAGTCCAATGGCAAAAAGAAGGAGATTCACTAGCTCGTTATTTAGTACGAATCGGTGAAATGAAGGAATCTATAAAAATTATTCAACAGGCTCTAGAAGGAATTCCTGGAGGACCTTATGAGAATTTAGAAGTCCGACGTTTTGATAAAGCAAAAAATTCCGAATGGAATAATTTTGAATATAGATTTATTACTAAAAAACTTTCACCCAATTTTGAATTGTCGAAGCAAGAACTTTATGTGAGAGTAGAAGCCCCAAAAGGAGAATTAGGAATTTATTTGATAGGAGATAGTAGTGTTTTTCCTTGGAGATGGAAAATTCGTCCACCCGGTTTTATCAATTTGCAAATTCTTCCTCAACTAGTTAAAAGAATGAAATTGGCAGATATCATGACGATATTAGGTAGTATAGATATCATTATGGGAGAAGTTGATCGTTGAAATGATAATTGATATGACAGAAGCGGAAATACAAGCTATAAATTCTTTTTCTAGATCGGAATCTTTAAAAGAAGTCTATGGACTCATATGGATCTTTGTTCTTATTTTCACCCTTATATTGGGAATAACAATAGGGGTACTAGTAATTGTGTGGTTAGAAAGAGAAATATCTGCAGCAATACAACAACGCATTGGGCCTGAATATGCCGGTCCATTGGGAATTCTTCAAGCTATAGCAGATGGAACCAAATTAATTTTTAAAGAAGATCTCCTCCCATCTAGAGGAGATATTCGTTTGTTCAGTGCGGGGCCGTCTATAGCGGTCATATCTGTTCTACTAAGTTATTTAGTAATTCCTTTTGGATATCACCTTGTTTTGTCCGATCTTAGTATAGGCGTTTTTTTATGGATCTCCATTTCAAGTATTGCCCCTATTGGACTTCTTATGTCAGGATATGGGTCGAATAATAAATATTCTTTTTCAGGTGGTCTACGGGCTGCTGCTCAATCTATCAGTTATGAAATACCATTAACTCTATGTGTGTTATCAATATCTCTACGTGTGATTCGGCGGAACATTATTATTTTCCCTCTTTTCTAGAACTAGAAATAGAATAAAGAAATTGAATATATTATATTCAATGGATATTTTCTTTTTTTATTTATCATTAGGGTTGATGAATTAAGCTAGATAGTTAGATGAGTAAAAGCAAACTGCTTATAAATTTGCAGTAAGAGGATTAAATCTCATTCCCTATGTACGAGAATAGAAACATAAGCAGTATAAACTGTTTACCCCAAGGTTAAGATTCTTTGACCAATTATCATATCTTGAAGCGGGTACAAAAGATCACCCGTATGGGGTTTCTACTACTGTCTTGTATTTATTACCATACTGGAGATCAATAAAAAATCAGTGGACAGTTAGGAACACCAAGGTACACAAAAGATTAGTAATGGAGATAATTTAAGATAAAAAAAAGGATTTTTTTGCATAAAGCTTTGGATAAAACGAATCATAATGAGGACTTTAAGTTGGTAGAAATGACCAAGTAGTACTTCTCCACGATTCCGATCTCGAGTATGCTCTTATTCACTGATTAAAGAAATAACTATAAAAAACGAATTAATCCTTATATATATATATATATATATTTTCAGAGTACCTCCTCTCCTCTGAGAAAGAAGAATAGGACAGGAGCAAAAGAAATAGAATGCAAAATATTGAATGGGAAAAATGAAACAAAAAAATACGATACAGGATATTTATTTATTATTTCTTTTCCCCCTTCAATATTCATATCTACTATATACATACATGGAATTCTTAATCATAAATTTGGAATTTATGATCAATTCTTTCTAACTAATTCTTTCTTTAGAGTTATTAGTTATTGATAAAACCTAATTTATTGATATGACGAGTATTTTATTTAAGGATTAAGTTATTACCGAATAAAGAGAAATTTTAATTTTAATGGAAAAGATCAATTCGGAAGCGCTTTTTTATTCTAGCAGACGGAATTTCGTTGGTCTAATTTTGGACTTCCCGGTATTATAATTAGAATCTAAAAATTACAATAATACCAACCAAGTACTTACATTTATTTGTGACCATAGAGGAGCCGTATGAAGCTGAGGTCTCATGTACGGTTTTGAAATAGCGATATGAACAGTAATGCTATTATCGACTATGATTATCTAACAGTTCAAGTACAGTTGATATAGTTGAGTCACAGTCAAAATATGGTTTTTGGGGGTGGAATCTGTGGCGTCAGCCTATAGGGTTTGTTGTTTTTCTAATTTCTTCTCTAGCAGAATGTGAGAGATTACCTTTTGATTTACCAGAAGCAGAGGAGGAATTAGTAGCAGGTTATCAAACAGAATATTCGGGTATTAAATATGCTCTATTTTACCTTGCTTCTTACCTAAATTTATTAGTTTCTTCATTATTTATAATAGTTCTTTACTTAGGCGGGTGGAATTTCTCTATTCCGTATATATCTATTCCTGAATTTTTCGGAATAAATAAAATGACAGGAGTTTTTGGAATAACAATTGGTATATTTATTACATTAGCTAAAGCTTATTTGTTTTTGTTCATTCCTATCACAGCAAGATGGACTTTACCTAGACTGAGAATGGACCAACTTTTAAATTTTGGATGGAAATTTCTTTTACCTATTTCTCTGGGTAATCTATTATTGACAACTTCTTCCCAACTTATTTACCTATAAAGAATAGAATAAGATAATAATATTCTCTATTCATAACTGATCTTAAACAAGAGAAAGAAACATCAAATTATTAACGGAGATCCACAATATGTTCCCTATGGTGACCGGGTTTATAAATTTTGGTCAACAAACAATACGGGCGGCAAGGTACATTGGTCAAAGTTTCATAATTACCCTATCCCATACAAATCGTTTACCTGTAACTATTCAATATCCTTATGAAAAATTGATCACATCAGAACGTTTCCGCGGTCGAATTCATTTTGAATTTGATAAATGTATTGCTTGTGAGGTATGTGTTCGTGTATGTCCCATAGATCTACCCGTTGTTGATTGGAGGTTTAAAAGAGAGGTTAAAAAGAAACAATTGTTTAATTATAGTATTGATTTTGGAGTCTGTATATTTTGTGGTAATTGTGTCGAGTATTGTCCAACAAACTGTTTATCGATGACTGAAGAATATGAACTTTCAACTTATGATCGTCACGAATTAAATTATAATCAAATTGCATTAGGTCGGTTACCAATGTCAGTAATTGGAGATTACACAATTCAAACAATTATGAATTCCAGTCAAATCAAAATGGATAAAGATAAACCCCTTGATTCAAGAACGATTACTGATTACTAATATTTTTTTATATAAAGATAAACAGAAACAAGTCTTTTTTTTTTTATGAGAACCTAAGAAACTTATCTTATTAACTATTGATTATTGAGAATCACTCTTTGATTTAAACTGTGAATATGTGTTTTCTTAATTATTTTAAAAGATTAAAAAATTAGAATCTCTAAAAGAAAAAAGAAAAGATTGGCCAATAATTTTAATAACTTTATCTATAACCACAGTAATCCATCCATATTAAGATTTAATTGCATTAAAAAAAAACTCATCATATATAAGAAAAAAAAATAAGGGGAACACCCTTCTCTTTCCTGGACTATTTAGTAAGGTCATGAAACATTTTGACTGATTTTTCTCTTATACATAATGAATTTACCTGGACCAATACATGATATACTTGTAGTATTTCTGGGATTATTTCTTATATTAGGAGGTCTAGGAGTAGTATTGTTTACTAATCCAATTTATTCCGCCTTTTCGTTGGGATCGGTTCTTGTTTGTATATCCTTATTCTATATTTCATCAAACTCCTTTTTTGTAGCTGCCGCCCAGCTTCTTATTTATGTGGGAGCCATAAATGTCTTAATCATATTTGCTGTTATGTTCGTGAATGGTTCAGAATATTCTAACGACTCCTATCTTTGGACTATTGGAGATGGAGTCACTTCACTGGTTTGTATAAGTATTCTTTTTTCACTAATTACTACTATCGCAGATACATCATGGTACGGAATTATTTGGACTACAAGATCAAATCAGATTATAGAGCAAGACTTTATAAATAACGTTCAACAAATTGGAATTCATTTATCAACAGATTTTTATCTTCCGTTTGAACTAATTTCTATAATTCTTTTAGTTTCTTTGATAGGCGCAATTACTATGGCTCGTCAATAATAAATAGTTTAGTTAGAATTAAAAAAATTTTTAGTTTAATCTACTGTCAATACTCCCTTTTTTATGTAATTGCTCGATTCTAGTCAATCAACTTGGTTGAATTTTTGTTCATATTGAAACGAATCGAGGTTGATCAGGAGTTAGTCAATGATGTTCGAACATGTACTTTTTTTGAGTGTCTATTTATTTGCAATCGGTATCTATGGATTGATCACAAGTCGAAACATGGTTAGAGCACTTATGTGTCTTGAACTTATACTAAATTCGGTTAATATTAATCTCGTACTATTTTCTGATATATTTGATAGTCGCCAATTAAAAGGCGAGATTTTCTCAATCTTTATTATAGCGATTGCAGCGGCGGAAGCTGCTATTGGGCTAGCTATTGTTTCATCGATCTATCGTAACAGAAAATCAACTCGTATTAATCAATCAAGTTTGTTGAAAAATTAGCCATAACTATAATATAAATAAATATAAATAGAATATATATATATATATATATAGAAATTGTAGAAAAAACTTTCTATTCTATAAAATATCATTTCAGTGTCTTTTATATATTTATTTACAAATAATACTAATATGTATAGTAATATTTCAATATATATTTATATTGAAATATTGACGATCCATTAGTCAACGTGAAGTTGCACGTGTGATTCATGCGACTCATATGATCATGGTTGTTGAAAGATAAATCAAAGTCGCTTGGTCCCTTCTGATGAACAGATTTATAAAAATTTTGATTCTTAAGATTTTTTTTGATAAATCATTGATTCATCTGGTTTCTATATATAAAGAAAATATATATAAATATATAAAAAATTATATAATTATAAATTTCTTATTTTTTTTTTTACTTTACCAGATCGAAAATTTTTTATGTTCAAAACTGGAATTTATAGACCCAATGTCACATTCAGTAAAAATTTATGATACATGTATAGGGTGCACTCAATGTGTACGAGCCTGCCCCACAGATGTATTGGAAATGATACCTTGGGACGGATGTAAAGCTAAGCAAATTGCTTCCGCGCCAAGAACGGAAGACTGTGTAGGTTGTAAAAGATGTGAATCCGCCTGTCCAACAGATTTTTTGAGTGTCCGTGTTTATTTATGGCATGAAACAACTCGCAGCATGGGTCTATCTTATTGATACGTTATAAGAAATTCCACTTGAATCATTTGATTCCTTTTTACCGACAAAAGCCCGTGCTCAAAAGAATATATTTTCTTGAGCACGGGCTTTTTGGTCAAAACGCATCTTGTCTTTATCACGAGTTATTTCCCTTGGTTAACAATACTTATAGTTTTGCCAATATTCGCGGGTTCCTCCATTTTCTTTCTCCCTCATAAGGGAAATAAGGTATTTAGATGGTATACTATTTGTATTTGTTTATTAGAACTCCTTATAACAACCTATGTCTTCTGTTATCATTTCCAATTAGACGATCCATTAATTCAATTAGAAGAGGATGCTAAATGGATAAATGTTTTCAATTTTCACTGGAGACTGGGAATCGACGGACTTTCCATAGGACCTATTTTACTAACAGGCTTTATCACTACTTTAGCTACTTTAGCAGCTTGGCCTGTTACTCGAAATTCACGATTATTCTATTTCCTGATGTTAGCAATGTACAGTGGTCAAATAGGATTATTTTCTTCTAGAGATCTTTTACTTTTTTTTATCATGTGGGAGTTAGAATTAATTCCTGTTTACTTACTTTTATCTATGTGGGGAGGAAAGAAACGTTTGTACTCGGCTACAAAGTTTATTTTGTACACTGCGGGGGGTTCCATTTTTCTCTTAATAGGAGTTCTAAGTATGGGTTTATATGGTTCCAATGAACCGACATTGGATTTTGACAGATTAGCTAATCAGTCATATCCTGTGACATTAGAAATAATATTCTATTTGGGCTTCCTTATTGCTTATGCTGTCAAATCACCGATTATACCCCTACATACATGGTTACCAGATACCCATGGAGAAGCACATTACAGTACATGTATGCTTCTCGCGGGAATCTTATTAAAAATGGGAGCATATGGATTGATTCGTATCAATATGGAATTATTACCACATGCTCACTCTATATTTTCTCCCTGGTTAGTGATAGTGGGGGCAATCCAAATAATTTATGCAGCTTCAACCTCGCTTGGTCAACGCAATCAAAAAAAAAGAATAGCCTATTCTTCTGTATCGCACATGGGTTTCACAATTATAGGAATTGGTTCTATAACCGACATGGGACTCAACGGAGCCATTTTACAAATACTATCTCATGGATTTATTGGTTCTGCACTTTTTTTCTTGGTAGGAATGAGTTGTGATAGAATACGTCTTGTTTATCTCGACGAAATGGGGGGAATATCCATTCCAATGCCAAAAATATTTACCATGTTTAGTAGTTTCTCGATGGCTTCTCTTGCATTGCCGGGAATGAGTGGTTTTGTTGCGGAATTAGTAGTATTTTTTGGACTAATTACCAGTCCAAAATATCTTTTAATGCCAAAAATATTAATTACCCTTGTAATGGCAATTGGAATGATATTAACTCCTATTTATTTGTTATCCATGTTACGGCAAATGTTCTATGGATACAATTTTTTCAATGTTCTAAACTCAAATTTCGTGGATTCTGGACCACGAGAACTATTTGTTTCAATCTGTATCCTTTTACCCGTAATAGGAATTGGTATTTATCCCGATTTTGTTCTTTCTTTATCAGTTGACAAGATACAAGCTATCCTATCTAATTATTTTCATAGATAGTTTTTTTTTTCTTAATGAGATAGAAAGTCTTATAATTTTTAATTATAATATTTTTGAAACTATTCTATTCGCTGTACAACGAAAAAAAAAAAAAATAATAAAGTTAATTATATCCCAAGTTTTTAAGAACTGTTTGAATTAAGATTCAAACAGTTCTTAAAAACTCACACAAATTTTCATTATATATGTCTTACTTATTCCGCATGGAATTTCTACAATTTAATTAGATTTTATGTGAATGAACCATAACTATGTAGACCTATTCCTAATAGATTGATCCCAAAATAGCATATCCAAATTATAAGAAATCCTATAGAAGCTACAAGTGCCGAATTCGTACCGTGCAAACTTTGATTTGTTCTAGTATGTGAATAAATCGCGAATATGGTCCAAGTAATAAATGCCCAAGTTTCCTTGGGGTCCCAATTCCAATAAGACCCCCATGCTTCGTTAGCCCATACTGCTCCAGAAAGAATACCTATGGTTAAAAAGGTAAACCCTAAACTAATAACACGATAACTCCAATAATCCAAACGCTGAATTAATTGAGATTTATAATAATTTGGAAATGAAAGAAAAGAAGTGCTTTTAACAACACTTCTTTTTTCGTTCAAGTATTCGATCTTCCTAAAGAAAAATGATTTAATTAATATTACTATTAATAAATTTTTACTTCCAAAAAAACTATCGATGTTTTTTCGAAATGTAATGACTAAAAAAGCAACTGATAATAACGAACCACATAAAAGAGCCGCATAGCTCAATAACATCATACTTACATGCATCATTAACCACTGAGATTGTAGAGCAGGTACTAATATTGCTGATTGATGCATTTTACTTGAAAGACCAGATGTAGCGAAACCTTGAGTAAAAATGGCACTTGGCGCGGTTATTGTGCTTAAATCATTTTTATGATTCCATAGCTTGGAAACCATATGAATAATGGAAAAACTCCACGAAAGGAAGATCAATGACTCGTATAAATTACTTAATGGAAAATGTCTCGAAGAAATCCAACGAATAACTAATAATCCTGTTAGAGAAAAAAAAGTAGCTAACATTCCTTTTTCCGACGAATGGCGTAATCCGATGATTTCGTGAACTGATAGAATCATCAAATGAATCACAATCACAATTGAAACGATCGAAAAAGAGAGATGAGTTAATATATGTTCTAAAGTCGCAAATATCATACATAAAAGGGGTCTCATTACAGAATTGAAATCGGGAATTAAATACATTATAAGATCCATTCTATTTCTTTTAGAGTATGCCGCCACTCGGACTCGAACCGAGATGCTCTAGCACTGCTTCCTAAGAGCAGCGTGTCTACCAATTTCACCATAGCGGCTTACTTGAAATAATAGTGGCTTACTTGAAATAATAATAGTCAATTCATGTTGAATCGTCTAGCTGTAGATTCTAGAATCCGACATAGTTATTCTTTAGGAATTTTTCTTTAGGAAATGGATGAATAAGGGTTCTTTTAAACTCTTTTGTTTAAACTAAAGTATTCTTTTCATTTTTAATAACACTTAGAAAACTTAGTAGAAAACTTAGAAAGATCTTTTTTATAAAAAAAAATATAAAATATATATAAATTAAATAAATAGGATGATTTTATACATATCAAAATTTAATTACTAAATTAAATAAATTAAATTAGAAATTAAAAGACTCGTTTTCGAAAAATATTATTTTTAGTCTACTTTTTAATGTATTTATTTAATTAATTATTCTAATTATTTAATTAATTATTCTAATTATATAGTAATTATATAGAAAATATATATATATATATATAATAATTTATATAATAATTATATTAATATTTTAATATTTGTTGTTTGTTATGTACATAATTTAAATATAGAATAATAATTAGTAAACAAAAAAAATTTCATTTGATCTTGAGATAGACATATAATAAAACAGTTTTAATATTCATTAAAATTTCATTTTATTTCTTTTCCTAATGGAAAAAAATTTCTACTGGGAAAAGAAATAAAATAATACTTAGAACCAAACTAGCAGACAGATAAGTTAATATTCGACATAAAATAGCTGCTAGTTCTAACTAATCTTGAGGAGGTAAATAAATACATAAGTTAATGAAAAATTTTTATATTCTATATATAGAAATAGAAAAGTTCTTTAAATCACAGATTTCAAATTATTCCAAGATTTTCTTATTTGTTTGCCGAACAAAAAAACTTTTTGAATTTACCGTAGAAACTGACTTTGCTAAAGAAAAGGCTTTTATTGCAACTAAATTTCCCTTTTTCTTCCAAATATTTCTACGAATACGTTTTTTTGATATAGAAGTACGTTTTTTTGGAACTGCCATAAAAAAAAAGTGCTTCCTTTTTATTGTTGTATGTGAAAGACATGTATTAATCAATATGGATCGTTTTTTTTTTCTTTAGTTTTAGTCATTTTTTATATTATATTTAATTTAATTTCGTTGATAGTCCTTTTTTTTAAACAAAACAAATATATTGTTTATATATACATGTGTGTTACATATATAATAAACTAGGAAAAAATAGAAGAAAAGAAAGAAAAATTTTTAAAGGAATTTTCTAGTAGTTAATATGTTAAACAAGACATTCCGTTAGCTAAGAAAAGGAACTTTGATTTTACGTTTTTTTTTTTTTTATTAAGTTCTAGAATATAAGAAGTAAGGATTTTTATAAGATTTCTGATATTTTCTTATCTTATTGGATTTCAATCCAATCAATCAATTTCATAAAAAATAGAAATTAAGAAATAAAAAAAAATTACTAGAAGAATTAGTTGATTTATTGATGAAAACTATATATCCATATCCATATTCTACTGATATTGGTATAGTTATTTTTGCTTACTTTTCTTACTTTTTCTTTGCTTACTATAGTATAGGATATGGTTATATATTACTAGAATATAATTCTAGTCTAGTTATTAATTAATTTTTTTACTATCATATTCTCCTTCTCTTTTTTTTATAAAAAATATTTTTCTACTTCAAAAAAAAAAATGAATATTTTAGTTAAAAAATTAATTAATAAATAAAAAATGACTCTATATCGAGCTATTTGGACAAAGCATTTAAGCAACAATTTATACCTTTTTCAAATTTTTGAAATATCTGAAAAAGGTAAGAAAAATATAAAATAAGAATATTTAAGGTTTCATATCTTTTTTTTTTCATTTTTTTATTGTTTTCTTCAAAAGCAATAAAAATTGGTGAATCGGAAACAATTATAAGAAAAAAACTAAAATTTTTGTTTTTTATGGAACATACATATAAATATGCATGGATAATACCTTTTCTTCCATTTCCTATTACTATGTTAATAGGATTTGGACTTCTACTTATTCCTGCAGCAACAAAAAATATTCGACGTATGTGGGCTTTTCCGAGTGTTTTGATGCTAACTATAGCTATGGTATTTTCTGTTAATCTTTCTATTCAGCAAATAAACGGAAATTTTATCTATCAATATCTATGGTCTTGGACTGTGAATAATGATTTTTCTTTAGAGTTCGGACACTTGATTGATCCGCTTACTTCTATTATGCCAATATTAATTACTACTGTTGGAATCATGGTTCTTATTTATAGTGATAATTATATGTCTCATGATCGAGGATATTTGAGATTTTTCGCTTGTATGAGTTTTTTCAATACTTCCATGTTGGGATTAGTTACTAGTTCTAATTTAATACAAATTTATATTTTTTGGGAACTTGTAGGAATGTGTTCCTATTTATTAATAGGTTTTTGGTTCACACGACCAATTGCAGCAAGTGCTTGTCAAAAAGCTTTTGTAACCAATCGTATAGGGGATTTTGGTTTATTATTAGGAATTTTAGGATTTTATTGGATAACGGGTAGTTTAGAATTTCGAGATTTGTTCGAAATAGTTACTCAATTAATTAATAATAATGGAGTAAATTCTTTATTTATTACTCTTTGTGCTTCTTTTTTATTCCTCGGCGCAGTTGCCAAATCTGCACAATTTCCCCTTCACATATGGTTACCTGATGCTATGGAAGGACCCACTCCCATTTCGGCTCTTATACATGCTGCTACTATGGTAGCAGCAGGAATTTTTCTTGTAGCTCGTCTTCTTCCTCTTTTCATAGTCATACCTTACATAATGAATCTTATTTCCTTAATAGGTGTAATAACAGTATTATTAGGAGCTACTTTGGCTCTTGCTCAAAGAGATATTAAAAGAAGTTTAGCCTATTCTACCATGTCTCAATTGGGTTATATTATATTAGCTCTGGGTATAGGTTCTTATAAGGCTGCTTTATTCCATTTGATCACTCATGCCTATTCGAAAGCTTTATTGTTTTTAGGATCTGGATCCATTATTCATTCAATGGAATCCATTGTTGGATTTTCACCAGAAAAAAGTCAAAATATGGTTCTTATGGGAGGGTTAACAAAATATATTCCAATTACAAGAATTACTTTTTTATTAGGTACACTTTCTCTTTGTGGTATTCCACCTCTTGCTTGTTTTTGGTCGAAAGACGAAATTCTTAATGATAGTTGGTTGTATTCACCAATTTTCGCAATAATCGCTTCATTTACAGCAGGATTCACTGCATTTTATATGTTTCGAATGTATTTACTTACCTTTGATGGACATTTGCGTATTCATTTTCAAAATTACAGTAGCGCTAAAAATAGTTCTTTCTATTCAATATCTTTATGGGGAAAAGAAGTACCCAAAGAAATAAAAAAAAAAGTACTGTTTTCAACAATGAATACTAAGGTTTATTTTTTGTCAAAAAATACATATCAAATTGAAAATGTTTTTCAAAATAGAGTACGATACTTTAGTACTTACTTTAGAAATAAATATACTTACACCTATCCTCACGAGTCGGACAATACTATGTTATTTCCCATGCTTATATTGGTATTATTTACTTTATTGATTGGATCAATCGGAATTCATTTTGGTGGACTAGATCCTGATCTATTGTCAAAGTGGTTAACTCCATCTACAAAATTTTTCCATCAAAATGAGCCTTCGTATTTTTATGATTTTTTAAAAAATGCAGTTTTTTCAGTAAGTATAGCCTTTTTTGGATTATTTATAGCATCCATTTTATATGGATCTGTTTATTCATCTATACAGAATTTGAGTTTAGTCAATTCATTTGTGAAGAAGAGCCGCACGATAATTTTATTCGACTTAATAAAAAATGTGATATATAACTGGTCATATAATCGTGGTTATATAGATATTTTTTATACTAAGATTTTTACTGGAAATGTAAGAGAATTTGTTAAACTAGTTCAGTTTTTTGATAGACATGTAATTGATGGAATGATAAATGGGATTGGTGTTATTAGTTTCTTTATAGGTGAAGGGATAAAATATATGGGAGGTGGGCGAATTTCGTCTTATCTATTCTTGTATTTTTCTTTTGTATTCATTTTTTTATTACTTATTTTTTATTACTTTATTTTTTATTACTTATTTATATAAATAAATATTTATATAAATAATAAACTTGGCGGATATGTAAAAGAGATTAGATTTTTTCCTTTATTTGGGCATATATAAAAAAAATATTGTGCCATTTCATTTCGTATAGCATTTTCAAACCTATCATTTGTTAAATATCTCAATGGGCGGTTCCATCGTTTATAATCGAAAAGAAAAGTTACAATAGGTTTTTCAAACCAAAAATAAGTTTTCTCTTCTTTAAGTTTTCCCAATTCCCAATTATCTTGATGGATATCAAGATAAGAATCTTCGTAAACCGGGCTATCTTTGTCTTCTTTA